AAAGCTAAGAGAAAAAAAAACAGAGGTATGACTGGCATAACATCTACGATTGGATTCAAAAAAGCATAGGCTTCAGGCAATTTGCCGAAGAAAAAACTACTCGAATAAAGGGGCGAATTAATACAAATACAGATCAAACTAACGATATTAAGCATAACAGACATTTTGTTCTTGGAGATAATTGCATTTTGGTTGCCTTTTTGATATAAGGAAAAAGAAAGTAAGGTAAGATAGACAAAAATCCTTCTTTTCTTTGAATCCATCCAACCAAAAATTCTCCAATTCTCAAAGGAGAATAGAAGAAATCATACTTTCATACAATATCTTAATTGAATTCTATGTAATGATCAATAAATTAAGTTGAATTCTGTATCTATATGTATCAAAATCCTAGTACCGGTCTATTCTATTATTCTATAGATATAGAAGATCTATATTCTATAGATAGATTCTATATCTAGATATATATTTAGATATTTATTTGGGCTGTAGTTGACAAACAACCAATAACAATATTATTGTTTCTTAGTGTCGATTAGCAATCGAAATGGGGCGTGGCCAAGTGGTAAGGCAACGGGTTTTGGTCCCGCTATTCGGAGGTTCGAATCCTTCCGTCCCAGCGCGGATCCACTTTTTATACTGCATTATTCCCATATAAACTATATCATAATATAAAAAAAAGTGGGGGGTGGATAGGCATAGGCTATATTAATTAGAAATTTAAGCATCTGTGTCTGCTTGAATTTCATTAACAAACGATCAAGTTCCATGTTCTATAGTATGGTATTTATACTATATCTATAACAAACAGTGACAATTGTTCAGTCTATCTGATAGATATGAGAAACCTTCCCTATTTTTTTTTCGATTTTGATTTTCGTAATCTTATTAAAAAAATCAAAATTCAAATCTTAACTTACATTATTTTTTCTACATCTCATTCTCATGAAAAAAAATGGATTTCTTTCTTTTTTTCTTTGATCTATTTCAAATTTTTATTTGAAATTAGTGATGAGTCAATTCAAAAAGAAAGACTGATCTTCCTATAAAGATCAAAGGCGATGCTTTTTGTCCAATTTTCTTCAAATCCAATCAAATTAAATAATGATGTTTAATTTAAATTAAATAGTGAATTTCACTTAGAAAAATTTTTAATGATTTGGAATCTTTGAAAAAGTAGAAAATCATTTAATTTATCCTATTAAGTCACTTGAAAATGTAGATTCAAAAACTTATTCATTTTTATTTATATTAATATATATCTATAATTATTATTAATATAAATTAATATTATTTTAATTTAATTATTTTATTTATATATTTCTATATATAGATTTCTTTTTTCTTTCTATTATCTATATATTCTATTAGTAATTAGTATGTTAAATATGTTCAAAATGTTGTCTTACTAAGATTTTTTCAGAAAAATCTTGTTTCATATATTCATATATAGAAGAAAAGGTATAGATTACGATGTCTATGGACAGCTGAACCGATGACTATTCATGATTCCATGATTGAATCAATTCCATACCGGTATACCGGTTCCAAATTAGAGGAATGTTATGGTAAAACTTCGTTTGAAACGATGTGGTAGAAAGCAACGTGCGACTTGAAGGATATGACCCATTGTGGATTTTTACATCCATCATTTTAAATTTGTCTAGGAATGAGGTGCTCTTGGCTCGACATTGTTTGTTCTGTTACACTTGAACCCTTCATTTTTTGTCGGGTTGTAATGTAAATAGTCCATGATGGAGCTCGAACAGAAAGTATTAATTCATTTCTCAGGGGCAAGGATCTAGGGTTAATGCCAATCAACTGGAACAACTTCGTAAATATATGGAAAATTGAAAGGATCCAATTCGAGCAAGTTTCCAATTCAAAAGCAAAACTTGTTGAAATTGATCCAAAATTTTCGATTCAACGTGTATCATGCTAGAATCAACCATCCATAGGATTCTTTGATAGAAAGAAATCAAAAAGGGTATGTTGCTACCACTTTGAAAGGATTAAGAAGCACCGAAGTAATGTCTAAACCCAATGATTAAAAATAAGAATAAAGGGTTTAAAAACAAGGAAACACCCTTTGTAATTGTTAATTCTCTCAATAGTCTCAATAACTGGATCCGACTAAAGAATCCAAATAGAATTTGAAATAGTTTAACCGGGATAAACGAAAGGGAGTAAAGACTACTCAATAAATGAAATTGACTAAAGATTTTCCTTTGAGCTATTTAAGAGTTATCCGATTTGAGTTATGAGTACGAACTGTTTCTTTTTCATTTTTCAAGAAGAAAAAGACTGAAATCATAGTCTAATTGATATTCATTTTATAGGTCCATTTGTCATTTAATTTATTATTTATTAGAATTAGATACATAGGCAAAACTTCGAATTAAATCATTTTTTCTCGAGCCGTACGAGGAGAAAACTTCCTATACGGTTCCAGGGGGGGTATTGTTCATCTATATCTATCCCAATGAGCCGTCTATCGAAT